TTTGTTTGATCCCTATTTTTTTTTATTCTTCATTACAGATTTATTATCGTTATCGTTTCTTTCATCTATCGGGTCCTTCCGGGTAGGCGCGAATTCTCCCAATTTGTGACCTTTCATAGAATCTGTTATATAAATAGGTATATGTTCCTTTCCATTATGAATACCGATTGTATGGCCAACCATTGAGGGTATAATAGTGGATGCCCGAGACCAAGTGACTATTATTTCTCTCTCCTCCCCCTTTTTGATTTTTTCAAATGTTTCCGATAAATGCTTAGCTACAAATCTTTTCTTTACTACAATCCTTTTTTTGACAATCCTGTTTTTGACAATCCTGTTTTTTTCACCTATCACAACTGATTACTCCTTTTTTTGCATGGAAAAGATTGATTGTCATTCTATGTCCAATAGAATGATCTAAGTATCGAGGTCAGAATCAATACAATAATTCGGAATGGAAAAAAGACAAAATACTTTCTTTAGCTAGATAAGGGGCGGATGTAGCCAAGTGGATCAAGGCAGTGGATTGTGGATCCACCATGCGCGGGTTCAATTCCCGTCGTTCGCCCATCCCATTATTTCGAATTCCAAAAATTCTATTTGGAATATTCCTATTTACGGCGACGAAGAATCAAGCTATCACTATATTTTCTCCTTTTCCTACTTCTTCTTCCAAGCGCAGGATAACCCCAAGGAGTTGCGGGTTTTTTTCTACCAATTGGGGCTTTTCCTTCACCGCCTCCGTGTGGATGGTCCACAGGGTTCATAACTACTCCTCTTACCACAGGACGCTTACCTAGCCAACACTTCGATCCAGCTCTACCCAAACTCTTGAGCTTCACCCCAACATTACCCACTTGTCCGATTGTTGCTAAGCAGTTTTGGGATATCAAACGAACCTCCCCAGATGGTAATCTTAATGTGGCTGATTTACCCTCTTTTGCAATCAGTCTCGCTACAGCACCTGCTGCTCTAGCTAATTGTCCGCCTTTTCCATGTGTGAATTCTATGTTATGTATGGCCGTGCCTAAAGGCATATCGGTTGAAGTAGATTCTTCTTTTTTATCAAAAAAACCCCTTCCCAAACTGTACAAGCTTCTTACAAAGCATACGGCTTTCTAGATGTATATGATGATATAGAAAAAAATAGATCTTTTCATCGTATAATGAAGTATCACATGAGTGGATATAGAGGAATACGAATCTGATGAATCATTCATGTTATCATCTTCTACATCCTAGGTCTCTCCGTTCCGTCATCTGGCTTATGTTTCTCATGTAGCATTCAGACCGAATGACTCTATAAAATTACGTCGATACTTCCACATATTACGGGTAACGTAGGAGACATCTCTTCGGTGGATCTTCATTACCACTGCTTAGCTTTCAATTCGCCTCTGACCATCAAATGAAATGTGAATAACCCTCCTCTCTTTGAAAGAAGGTGCGCTTCCAGTTCTGTGCGTGCTTCAAACAGTTTTCTCCATATTACCATATCTCGAGAGTCAATAATTTTCTATGAGAAACTACTGAACTCAATCACTTGCTGCCGTTACTCAACAGTTTTCTGTTGAGGTCTATTCCATAGAGGTACTCCAATTGGATCAGTGATCGATTTATAGGTTTTGTCGTAAACCTAATTGGTTACTTCCAATTACGTAAATCAATAGTTCAAACCGCACTCAAAGGTAGGGCATTTCCCATTGATATAAAAGCTTCTGTACCAGAAGCAATGGTATCTCCAATTCTAGCTCCTCTGGGATGTAAAATATATCTCTTCTCACCATCCCCGTAGTGTATAAGACAAATGTATGCATTTCGATTAGGGTCGTATTCTATGGTTACGATTCTACCAGATATGTTTTTTTGATTTCGTCGAAAATCGATTCGACGGTATAAGCGCTTATGACCCCCCCCTCTATGCCTTACGGTAATGATTCCTCTGGCATTACGACCTTTACTACAATGATGTCGTCCATAGATCAATTTATTTCGTGGATTGGATTTCATTTGACTGTCTACGGCTCCTTTGCGTGTGCTCGGACTAGAGATTTTGTATAAATGGATCGCCATGTTATTAAGTATTTTTCTTGAAGTTCTTTTCTCTAGAAGAGGTGGAATAGAATAACCCGGTGCAAGCGGAATGATCATACGCCTCTAATGCATTGTATGTCCCATAATAAGTGCCCCTCTTTCGGGGTAGAAGATGACTATTCATAGCTATTACCTTAACAAGAAGAGTTCGACCCAATCCTTGATTTCTGTCTTTGTTGATCCTGATTCGACATTAGAAGTATACAAGGTCTTCAAGTTCTTCCTCGTGTAAGAATTTGTCATTGCTGAACAAATGCTTATCTACTTCTCCTTCCTCTCGGTATCTTTCTGAGAATTTCTTCTTTATATTTGACGAGAGTCAAAATAGTCAAATTCTTGATCCTCTCAAAAATCCATTATTGTCTAAGAAATATCGACATTCCCATTTTCCAGATTGTTCAAAATCTTCTATGTGGATCTAAGAATCTCATATCAATAGAAACCATATTCTCATCCGTAGGACTTCAAGTACCCGAATCAATCAAAGATTCGATTCGATCGAAACTCTCCATTGGTAAATGAAATGCACAATGTTGACAAATATCTTTGTTTTTTTTTGCGCATATTTTTTGTAAATGGATGTCTCACAATTTTCACAATAAGTCTCTAAATAAGCGTATGGCCCAAATACATCGTCTTGATTTTGATATTTAATGAAAGATTGATTCTTTCCGAAGACTTTTTCCTGTAACTACTGCATATTTGATTCCATCCATAAATCCATTTTCTTACCTATGAGTTTCAGTATCCATCAGAATCCTAGTTCTTACTCTTCCTATGTTATGGTATGAATATACTATACCAATTAATTCGTTATGTATGGATGAGGAGATCCCATTGATAGAGAGCCAATTCCGATAGACTTTTTGAACGTTCCCATTAGCGTGCATCCAGTAGGAATTGAACCTACGAATTTGCCAATTATGAGTTGGGCGCTTTAACCATTCAGCCATGGATGCTTAACAAAATAGGTATATTAAGATTATTGATCATAATCTTAACATTGGATCAAGAACGGGGTCAGAGAGAGCTAATTCGTCTAAAGCCATCGAACCGGCCCAACCAGCAACTAGAGTTGCTTTCATTATATAAAAAGAATAAAAAGAAAGCAATCGACCGCGATCATTCAATACGACAGTATGAACACGATACCAAGGTAAACCCATGGGAATATCCCTTTATCAAAGAGAAATAGAAACTATGTCACTTTATTTTATCAAAATTCAGAAGACTCTATAATGGGTACCTAAATTTTTGATACTGTGTACCTAAACTTTTTTTCAGTAGATTCTGTGGGTTCATTTTGATTTCATCTCATTGAAAATCAAAATAAGGGAACAACTCTATTCGTAAGAACAAAGAGAAGCAGATCTATTCTATACCCGATAAGTACCAATACGCAACGGGAAGATTGCATTATTGGAGAATAAATGGATACTTTTTGATCATTCGAATGATCAATCAATCCCTTCGTTACAGTTTTTTTGAATCGACAAGAAATCATGGATTTTCACCTTTCCTTATTGAAGTGAATAAAGGATATGCATTTTTTGGTTCAAATTTTGGAATATTAGGAATACCAAAAGTATCTTTTCAACGTCCTAGAACCGAAAAGCTTGGCTTGACATATAGTGCGACTTGTCAAATATATTGGGTCATATGGGATTTATCCCTTCTCTTCCCCGATCGAGATATCCTCTGTTTCGCCGAAGAGGTATTGTATTGAGTAAACCATCAT